TATAATTCGTCCGCGCCTACGAATCAGTCGACATTTTTCACAAATTTTACGAACAGAAGCCCTTATTTTCATATTTCTCACTCCTTACTTTAATTTGGAATCTATTCCTTGCTTGGAAGAAAATAAGTCTCTTGTATTTTTTAGGTTCGAATTGAATCCCCCATGAAAGGAATGTTTTCAAAAATTATCTAATCGCTCGAATCTTTGTTGCGAAGTCTATAAATTATACGCCCTCTGGTTGAATCATACCGACTTATTTCGATTTTGACTCTATATCCCGGCAGTATCCGTATCAAACTACGTCAGTCAGATCCTCCCTGAAATATAACCTAGAATTAGATCTTCATTATCTAAACGGACCCGGCGGAACATACCGTTGGGAAGTGATTCAGTAATTAAACCTTCATGAATCAGTTTTTGTTCTTTTATTCGAGGCAACCTCCTTGAAGTATCAACTAATGGAGGAAGAGTTAGTTATAACTTTTTTTCCTCTCTATTTCACAAATAGGAAATTAGAGATAAAATTAGGATACCGAAGGAAGATCACCATATATAACACAAAATTTCCCCTCCAATTTTTTCTAGTCTAGCTTCTCGATCTGTCATTATGCCTCGAGAAGTAGAAAGAATTACAATTCCCATTCCACCTAAAATCTTAGGAATTTTTTGATAGTTGGAATAGATTCGTAGACCAGGTCGACTGATACGTTTTAAAACAGTTCTATATATTCCTTTCTTAGTCCTTCTATGGCGCAAGGTTGAAACCAAGAAATATTTGTTACTTTCCTGATGTTTCCGAACGTTTTCAATAAAACCTTCTCGTAGGAGTATTTTAACAATGTTTTCGGTGATATTAGTGGATGCTATTCGAACCGTTCCTTTTTTACTCATGTCAGCATTTCTTATAGAAGTTATTATATCAGCAATAGCGTCTCTGCCCATGATGAATTTGAATTCTCGGTGCTTCCTAATTTTGATATAATCAACATGTTTTTTTTTTATTTGAATTATTCAATTATTAATTAAGAAATTAATTATTAAACATTATTAAAAGTATATGCGTGAAACACAATCTACTAATTTGATCCATTTTAGATATCCTACTATAACTATATCATAGTTTGATCCACTAGTATTTATAATACTTCGGGAGCTAATGAAACTATTTTAGTAAAATTCAACTGTCTCAATTCCCGAGCAATCGCGCCAAAAATTCGAGTTCCTTTTGGATTTCTTTCTTGATCAATAACAACCGCTGCATTGTCATCATATCGTATTATCATACCGTTGTCACGTTTGAATTCTTTACATGTACGTACAATTACAGCTCTAATTACTTCTGATCTTTCTAAAGGCATATTGGGCACTGCTTCTTTGATTACAGCAACAATAACGTCACCAATATGAGCATATCGGTGATTACCCGCTCCTATGATTCGAATACACATCAATTTTCGAGCTCCGCTGTTATCTGCTACATTCAAAAGGGTCTGAGGTTGAATCATATCATTTTTATTTGAATCTGTTATTTCAATGCAAAGGATGAGGAAAAAAAGAAATAGTGTTTGTCTAGAAATAAAAAACCCGCGGTTGTTTTTTTCATTCTCAATACCCTTTTTTTGTTTATGTTTAGTTCTACATGCCTATAATAACAAATTGAGTTCGTATAGGCATTTTGCATGCAGCTATTAAAATAGCTGTTCTGGCTACAGTTTCTGATACTCCACTCATTTCATAAAGTATTCGACCTGGTTTAACAACGGATACCCAATATTCGGGGGACCCCTTCCCCGAACCCATACGTGTTTCTGTAGGTCTTACTGTAACAGGTTTGTCGGGAAATATACGTACCCAAATTTTTCCACCACGACGCGCATATCGTGTCATTGCTCTTCGCCCTGCTTCTATTTGTCTAGCTGTGATCCAAGCAGGTTCAAGTGCCTGAAGAGCGTATCTGCCGAAACAAATACGATTGCCTCGACAAGATATTCCCTTCATTCTTCCTCTATGTTGTTTACGAAATCTGGTTCTTTTGGGGTTATAGTTGATGGTTTTTTCTTAATCCCACCTCTACTACAGAACTGGACATGAGAATTTCTTCTCATCCAGCTCCTCGCGAATGAAAGAAAGGATTCGATAATATTACGGATACACATGTAGTTAATAACTAATACAAAAACTAAGTAATGCGATTTAGTGATATTTCGTTTTTTATTACATAGGAAGCTGTATATGCGGCTAGATGTGTATATGTATAGATAATGCTTCTTTTTTTTTTTTTACTCTTATCGAATCAAGTCAAAACAATATAGTAATCCAAAAAAGAAAAGTTTCACGGGCGGATATTGACTCTTTTCTGCTTCATCCGTAGGATTAATCCATGATCTTTCAGAGTAAATCAATTTGTTCTTGGTTCGCTCCGCCATCCCACCTGATGAATCATTAGGATTCGTTTTTATTTTAATGGAATCTTATATAGTCACAGGTTTCGTCGTTCCTA